CAGTTTCGTCATGGATCGAGCCAAGTATCACAACTTCTTCTACCCATCCTGTATATTGTCCGTTTCGTTCTGTGTTGGAATATAAACTTATTATATTAGTAGACGAGATTTTACGAAAAAAGTTCTTCATATTTATGCAATTTTTTTTTCTATGCGAGTTTTACACAAAATGAGGGCAACCACTATTTCGAATTGAAAAAGATCGTATATAATGAAATGATACTCTGGGGTCTCACAAAAGAGAATGATTTCTTTCAATTGACTATTCATCTATTGTATTTTCATGTAAATAGGGGCAAGAGAGCTCTATGAAAAACTGGTGGTTCAATTCGATGTTATCTAAGGGTAAGGGGGAATTCGAATACAGGTGTGGGTTAAGTAAATCAATGGATAGTCTTGGTTCTATTAAAAATACCAGTGTAAGCGAGGACTCGGCTAGAAATGATAAGGATAAAAACATTCCTAGTTGGAGTGACAGTTCGAGTTCCAGTAATGTTGATCATTTGGTTGGTCTCAGGGACATTCGGAATTTCATCACGGATGACACTTTTTTTGTTAAGGATAGTAATAGGGACAGTTATTCCATATATTTTGATATTGAAAATCCAATTTTGGAGATTGACAATGATCCTTCTTTTCTGAGTGAACTAGAAAGTTCTTTTTATAGTTTTCGTAATTATAGGAATAATGGATCTAAAAGTGATGATCCCGACTATGATCGTTACATGTATGATACTAAATCGAGTTGGAATAATCACATTCATAATTGCGTTGACTCTTATCTTCATTCTCAAATCTGTATTTTTAGTCACATTTTAAGTAGTAGTGACTATTACAGTGACAGTTACATTTATAATTTCATTTGTGGTGAAAGTGTAAATAGTAGTGAAAGCGAAAGTTCCAATATAAAAACTAGCACGAATGGTAGTGATTTAACTATAAGAGAAAGTTCTAATGATCTCGATGTAACTCAAAAATACAGGCATTTGTGGGTTCAATGCGAAAATTGTTATGGATTAAATTATAAGAAATTTCTTAAGTCAAAAATGCATATTTGTGAACAATGCGGATATCATTTGAAAATGAGTAGTTCAGATAGAATCGAACTTTCGGTTGATCCAGGTACTTGGGATCCGATGGATGACGACATGGTCTCTGTGGATCCCATTGAATTTCATTCCGAAGAGGAACCTTATCAAAATCGTATTGATTCTTATCAAAGAAAGACAGGATTAACGGAGGCTGTTCAAACAGGTACAGGGCAACTAAACGGGATTCCCATCGCAATTGGGGTTATGGATTTTCAGTTTATGGGGGGTAGTATGGGATCCGTAGTAGGCGAGAAAATCACCCGTTTGATCGAGTATGCTGCCAATAAATTTTTACCTCTTGTTCTGGTGTGTGCTTCCGGAGGAGCACGCATGCAAGAAGGAAGTTTGAGCTTGATGCAAATGGCTAAAATATCTTCCGTTTTATATGATTATCAATCAAATAAAAAGTTATTCTATGTATCAATTCTTACATCTCCTACTACTGGTGGAGTGACAGCTAGTTTTGGTATGTTGGGGGATATCATTATTGCTGAACCTAATGCCTATATTGCATTTGCGGGTAAAAGAGTAATTGAACAAACATTAAAGAAGACAGTACCTGAAGGTTCACAAGGGGCTGAATATTTATTCCATAAGGGCTTATTCGATCCAATCGTACCACGTAATCTTTTAAAAGGCGTTCTGAGTGAGTTATTTCAGTTCCACGCCTTTTTTCCTTTGAATCAAAATTAACTCAAGTAGAGTTCTTACATTAAAGTTTTTTTTGTGGCGAATAATTAGTTAGTTAGTTTATCAGAATCAAAATAAAACAAAACCCGAAGAATTTATTTTTCTTTGATGACATAAGATTTTATTGTAGAAAGAATCATGCGGATAATTATTTTTTTTTTACCGATATTACGGATTAGTAATCAGTAAACCTCTCTCAACAAAACAACATAAAAAGAGAATTCTTCCTTAGAATTAGGAGGCAAGAAGGCAAATAAAACGAATTTCATGTTCCCCTCTTGCGTATGTATATATAATTCAAATAGAGAAAATATAGAATCTTGCACCTTTCTATATCTCCCAACAAGTCCCATTTTCCCTAAGAATCCCTGCGGTTGGATCGGATTCTAACGAATCGTTCGGGAATTTGTAAGAAACTTTTTTTTGATTTTTTTGATTAAAAAAGCAATTAGATATTCAAAAAGAAATTAGAAGCTAAGAACAACCGAAGAAGAAAAATAAAATAAGTAAGAATAATAAAGAAAATGGATTATCATACAGATATTTCATGGAGAAAGATGCGTTTATTTAGTTCTATATTCCTTGCACTTAGTATAGATACTCATTTAGTATACTTATATACGAATTAGAATATGATACGAATTAGAATATGAATTCTAATTATTATAGGATATCTTTATACCAATAAGAGGTACAAATATTAAATCGAGGTACCCTTTCTATGACAATTCTCAACAACTTTCCCTCTATTTTGGTGCCTTTAGTGGGCCTAGTATTTCCGGCAATTGCAATGGCTTCTTTATTTCTTCATGTTCAAAGAAATAAGATTTTTTAAATCCGATGGGGCCAAATGTCATCTAGTTTTTTTTTCAAGACTTAACGAACACAGATATCAATTTAGTAGAATATTGTAAATTTAGTAGAATATTGTAGAAGACTAACAGGTGGCTTTCTCCAAACAGAAACGAAAGAGCTTTTATGCATGCGTAAACATGATATATAGGTAAATGAATTCTAGCTATTTTCAACAATAGGCGAGATCCGAGCTCATGTCTGCGATGAAAGTCAATGTATCTATATATATATAGCTATCTATAGGGAATCATATGAACGGGATGCTCTTATTTTATTATATCTAACCAATTCGATAAATTACTGCTAAAAGTTCACATCAGAATAGTACTAGTTGATGAGAGTTATTTCGGAAACAAAAAAAATAAAGTCAAATTGATTTTGGTTATTCCCTCAATTCCAATAAAATGCAGCTGGATCTAGTATGTATGAGTTGGCGATCAGAATATATATGGATAGAATTTCTAGCAGGATCTCGCAAAACAAGTAATTTCTGCTGGGCCTTTATCCTTTTTTTAGGTTCATTAGGATTCTTATTGGTTGGAATTTCTAGTTATCTTGATAGGAATTTGATAGCTTTATTTCCATCTCAGCAAATCAATTTTTTCCCACAAGGGATTGTGATGTCTTTCTATGGGATCGCGGGTCTCTTTATTAGTTCCTATTTGGGGTGCACAATTACATGGAATGTAGGTAGCGGTTATGATCGATTTGATAGAAAAGAAGGAATAGTGTGTATTTTTCGTTGGGGATTTCCTGGAAAAAATCGCCGCATCTTTCTACGATTCCTTATGAAAGATATTCAGTCCATCAGAATAGAAGTTAAAGAGGGTATTTATGCTCGTCGTGTCCTTTATATAGAAATCAGAGGCTTGGGGGCCATTCCCTTGAATCGTACTGACGAGAATTTGACTCCACGAGAAATTGAGCAAAAGGCTGCGGAATTGGCCTATTTCTTGCGTGTACCAATTGAAGGATTTTGAAAAATGAACTGAAGAATAAATGCTTTCTTAGCAGGAGAAAAAGCCCAAGAATCCTCTTTTTTCTATAGCATAACTTACTTAATTGAAGTTTCTTCAGAACGCCCGGTTGGACCAAAGCAAGGCAAATGTGTACGGAACAGCCATACGCAAAAAAAACTATTTTTTTGCGTATGGAAATCCCCACTCAATTCAATTCAGTAACAAAAGAAGTAAGAAATCAAAATAATAGATTCATCCCATATATCAAAACAGTTCGGAATAAAAAATTTATCTTTTTATTTTCAATATTTGGAATTGATACGTTACATATGGATAGATCATATCTTGTAAATTATCTCTATTTTCTTTTGTCAATCGACCCTTTTCTTTTATCCTTTCTTTTGTCTTTCTTAATGACCAAAGAATTGGATCTCGTAGAATGAGAACTTTTCTGTCTTTTTTTTCCACTCATTTTTGATCATCACAATATTCTTCAGAAAATTCTCTCAAATATTCCTGGATTATGCTCTGGGGCCGGGGAGCCCGCGAAAATTTTTTTCGAAATATTTGATATTTTCCTTTTTATTTTAATAGAAAGGAACGGAAGTTCTTTCATTTCGAAATCCGCATAATATTCATTATTTGAACATTCATCGAAAGGGGGAATTGCTTCGAATATTTGATCAATTGAGATATCTGGAAACAATATTTTTTGATTATTTCTTCATTCGAATTCGAAGTGGATTCTTCTTCTATTTCGGTATTTTTTCTACACTAGATTCAAGGACTAACCGCTGAATCACAACTAAAAAACATAAACTAGCTTCATATTCATAGGCGCGATACCTTGTAATAGAACTCATGCTTGATAGAAACATTAGATCGCATCGAATCTACGAATGAGGTGGGTTCATTAACAATTCACAGATGAAAAAATGACAAAAAAGAACGCATCCATTCCCCTTCGATATCTTTCATCTATAGTATTTTTAGTCTTTTTGCCCTGGTGGATCTCTCTCTCATTTAATAAAAGTCTGGAATCATGGGTTACTAATTGGTGGAATACTAGGCAATCCGAAACTTTTTTGACTGATATTCAAGAAAAGAGTATTCTCGAAAAATTCATAGAATTAGAAGAATTATTCCTCTTGGACGAAACGATAAAGGAATTTCCGGAAAGACATCTCGAAAAGCTTCGTATAGGGCTTCAGAAAGAAACAATCCAATTGATCAAGATGCACGATGAGGATCATATCCATACGATTTTGCACTTCTCGACAAATACAATCGGTTTCGTTATTCTAAGTGGTTATTCTATTCTGGGTAATGAAGAACTTGTTATTCTTAACTCTTGGGTTCAAGAATTCCTATATAATTTAAGCGACACAATAAAAGCCTTTTCGATTCTTTTAGTAACTGATTTATGTATCGGATTCCATTCGCCCCACGGTTGGGAACTAATGATTGGCTATGTCTACAACGATTTTGGATTTGCTCATAATGATCAAATCATATCTGGTCTTGTTTCCACTTTTCCAGTCATTCTAGATACAATTTTTAAATATTGGATTTTCCGTTATTTAAATCGTGTATCTCCGTCACTTGTAGTGATTTATCATTCAATGAATGACTGAAAAACGATTCACTAATCCAATTATAATCTTTCTGACTTTGTACATAAGCAAAGCATTCAAAGTCGTACTTACCTTACTTTTTCTACCCATCGAGGGGATTCCTCCCAGATTCCAGTAATCCTATATTCCAGTAAAATTCTTTCAGTAAATAGCAGAATCGCGGATAGGGAACTATATTAGCGACCTACCTAATTTTATTGTAGAAATTTTCGGGATCAACGATTGAACCATGCAAATTAGAAATACCTTTTCTTCGCTAAAGGAAGAGATTACTCGATTCATTTCCGTATCGCTCATGATATATATAATAACTCGGGCATCCATTTCAAATGCATATCCCATTTTTGCGCAGCAGGGTTTTGAAAATCCACGAGAAGCAACTGGTCGTATTGTATGCGCCAATTGCCATTTAGCTAATAAGCCCGTGGATATTGAGGTTCCACAGGCGGTACTTCCTGATACTGTATTTGAAGCAGTTGTTAGAATTCCTTATGATATGCAGCTGAAACAAGTTCTTGCTAATGGTAAAAGGGGGGCTTTGAATGTGGGGGCCGTTCTTATTTTACCAGAGGGGTTTGAATTAGCCCCCCCCGATCGTATTTCGCCCGAGATGAAAGAAAAAATAGGTAAACTGTCTTTTCAGACCTACCGACCCACTAAAAAAAATATTCTTGTGATAGGGCCTGTTCCTGGTCAGAAATATAGTGAAATCACTTTTCCTATTCTTTCCCCGAACCCAGCGACTAATAAAGATGTTCACTTCTTAAAATATCCAATATACGTAGGTGGGAACAGGGGAAGGGGTCAGATTTATCCCGACGGGAACAAAAGTAACAATACGGTTTATAATGCTACAGCTGCGGGTGTAGTAAGCAAAATCATACGAAAAGAAAAGGGGGGATACGAAATAACCATAACAGATGCATCGAATGGACGTGAAGTGGTTGATATTATCCCTCCAGGACCCGAACTTCGTGTTTCAGAGGGCCAATCTATCAAACTTGATCAACCATTAACAAGTAATCCTAACGTAGGTGGATTTGGTCAGGCAGATGCAGAAATAGTACTTCAAGATCCATTGCGTGTCCAAGGCCTTTTGTTCTTTTTGGCATCTGTTGTTTTGGCACAAATCTTTTTGGTTCTTAAAAAGAAACAGTTTGAGAAGGTTCAATTGTCCGAAATGAATTTCTAGATTCGCGGATTTATCAATTATCAACATCAAGTTTCTAAAAAAACCAAATTCTTCTTGGCAATTATGTTATGTATGAGCAAAAAAATTATGAAAAGTCTTTTGCTTCTTTTTCTATCGAATGTCGGGAATTTCTTGTACTGCACTCCTAAATCATAGTATATATATTGTGAAGAAGGCTATTTGACTGTCCCCCCTCTTTGTTTTTTCAATACAAATTGGAGGGGTGTGACTATGTCACTATTATCAGATTTAAATATCATAGAATGTGTCAATAGTTTTCTATTCTGATAGAATCAAATTAGATTAGAACTAGATACTAAACATACGATAAGTAAGCGGAGAATATAAAGAGAGGAAGGGGGAACAGGGGATTCTAAAAGGGATTATTCGTCGTACTAGTCTTCGACACCCGAAAGGGAATTTCCCACATCCCTTTCGGGTGTCGAAATAATAATGGTTCTTGATTCCATTCATCAAAGATTCCTATTCGTAGTTTCTATTTTTTTTCAGGTTTATCAAAACTCTTTTTGTATTTCTTACGTATAATTAAGTAGTGGTAAAAAAAAATAACTGGAAAGTTGTTGAGTAAATAGAACTTCTTCAATGAACTTAGAAAACAATTTCAATTGATGAGACATTAAAATAAATAGAGTAAAGTTCTATTAGTATAGAAAGGATTTGGTATGATATCTGATCGACAGAAATCTATATATAGATGGATTGTGATTCTGTGATCCAGGAAAAAGAAATTGAGTGATTCCTTAATTTCTTCTAACTTTGAAAGTATCGATAGATACTATCGGGGAACAGATAACAGATGTTCTGCATCAATTAAGCAAGTTAATAAAAAAAAAGCATCAGAAAAAAATAAAATGGAGTTTTTTGAAGCATCGGTGATCTATTTTGTCATTTATACGAACAAAACAAAATAGTATGATCATTAAGATAGTATGATCATTAAGAACTCAAGGGGCCCTACCCCTCGAATCAGACAGAGAAGGGAGTGATAGGGTACCTTGAGTTCTTACGCTTTTATGTCTATAAGGCAGTTCATTCGATTACTACAAGGACGAACCTAA